GAATAATCGCAGAAATCCAAACATTTATCTATCCAGCCATGAGGTAGATCAGCAGCTACTCCCCCGATACGGAAATAATTATGCATCATTCGCATACCTGTGGCAGCTTCGAATAGATCATATAGCAATTCCCTCTCTCTGAAAATATAGAAGAAAGGAGTCTGTGCACCGATATCCGCCATAAAAGGTCCAAGCCATAACAAATGAGAAGCTATACGACTCAACTCCAGCATAATGACTCTGATATAGCTGGCTCTTTTAGGTACTTGAATATTTCCCAATTGTTCTGGTGCATTTACCGTTATTGCCTCTGTGAACATAGTAGCTAAATAATCCCAACGTGTTACGTAAGGTAGATACTGTATAATTGTTCGGTTTTCCGCAATTTTTTCCATCCCTCTGTGTAAATAACCCAATACGGGTTCACAATCAATAACATCTTCACCATCTAGAGTAACGATGAGTCGAAGAACACCATGCATTGATGGGTGGTGAGGACCCATATTGACTATCATGAAGTCTTTTCTTATATCCGGTACAGTCATATGTTTTCTTCCCCGATTCATTATTTCATGAATTGCTGAAAACGAAACAAGGTTCATCAAAATTCAAGATCTAATAAAGCAAATAATTCAAACGAATTTTCAAATTAACGAGTTTTTGGTTCCCGAATATCCAACTGACCAATTAATTCTTTATAACGTACTCTATTTTTCTTTGACAAATAAGCCAGTATACGTTGACGTTTTCCCAGAATTTTCCGAAGACCTCTCTGAGATAAATAGTCTTTTCTGTGCAATTCCAAATGTGAAGTAAGTCTCCGTATCTTATTGGTGAAACTGAATACTTGAAATTCAACAGACCCTTTGTTTTTTTCTTTTTCTTCTTGCGGAATAACTGAGATGAATGAATTTTTTACCATAAAAAGAATTCTTCTCTCTCTCTCTTTTTTTTCTTTCTTTTCCACAGATATGGATTTTACCGATCAGGAATAATAATAATGCCAGTCATTTAGATCTGGTACACACAATAAAATAATCTGGATTTATTCATAGACTACTTTCTATCGAATCCAATTGAAAATTGGATTCGATAGAAGGAGATGGTACATTTCTACACCCACAAAAGGGAATGGTTGGGACTTAAGAAAATTCTGCCGATTCATTCCTAGATCCAATTGATATGATACATCATTGAATCAGTATCATGTATCAGAATCTAATGTAACACAACGTGTGTGTACATTTGTATACCTTTATATACCGGATATGACACGTGATATAGATATATAGGAAATCCACCATCAACTAATTCTGACTCGTGGATACATATGTATCCTTGACATACTGAAACGACTGCCATTATTGGTATCAAACCAGTAGCGATTCATACAAGCTAAATCTTCTAATCGATAATTGGGCCAAAGAAACAATTTGAATTGGATAAATTTATTTATATCTGTATCAAAATGCTTGTCCTCATCCAAAAATTGCACACAGTTCCTTACGTTGTTGCCATTGAAAAATACTGAATTTCTATTCACAACATTCTCATTCTCGGAATTCAAACAAATTAGAATTCTCAATTCTCTACGACGTCTAGGAGATGGAATATTTTCAGGAACAAGCAAAGCATAATTATTTTCATCTCCATTCACAAGTACCTTTCCATGTTGTGCAATGGATCTATCGAAATAATCTTCATCAACATATTTTTTTTCTCGGCATATTCGATTAGTTTGGTACTTATTCTTATGGACCAATGAAATACTTATGGTTTGATACATAATCCATTGTCCATCCCATTTTATAGACAGACGAACCGGTTCGATAATCAATATTCCCCTTTTTATCAATTCTGTAAGAGTTAGATCCTTCTGAATCAGCATTACATCCAGGCGCATTTCTCCTCTTTGAATAGAGGATATAGCAATTTCCCTTGGATTTATCAGCCTAAGCAGGAGACAATATACCTTGATATTATTGATCATTCTTTGATTCAAAGGATCATCCCATCTCAATTGAAAAAGCAAATACCTTTTCAGGAAGAAATTTAGTTCCGCTTCCTTATTGCTCTTGGATTGTCTTTTCTTTCTACGTTTTTTAATGTCTGATTCCGCGGAATCTTTTTCAAGATCTTTTTGTCGGTTTCGTGGATCTGATCCAAGATTCCCTTGACCCAGCTGTTCTTTTTCTTCTTGATTTCGATTCTCTAATTCAAGATATTCTTTTTGATTAGATGATAGACGAAGATCCTTTTTTTGATTTCTGTTGATGTTTTTATTTTCACTAATGTTTTCATTTCCATTCAAATTGAAAATAAGTAATTTGATTGGTATGATCCACGGTTTAATCTTATATGCATCATAAAGTAGCACAAATTCTGAGAAGAACCAGGGTTCTAGATTCGATATGGGACGATGTAGCATTTCTTCATTCATTCCCATCCAATCAAAAAAAAACCTTTTTTTTTGATTGGATGGGTTGATTTCTTGATGAATCGTGAGATAAAAAAGATCTTTCTTATCAATTATTTGATAATCATTAGTCCCAGTCTTAGTATTTTTATTAATGTTGGTTCCAGTATCTATATCGGTCCAAGTCTCAATATCGATATTCTTTCTAAGAAAAAAATTGAGAATTCTCCACTCCAAATATTTTCTATCCGGATTTTTCCCCGTATCAATAATAGACCCTTCCCCTAGATAATCATTAATAGCTATACCCCCGGGTACATAAAATGATTCGGGTTTAGGCATGTTGTAATTATATGGAATCTCTCGGTCTCCATTTACTTGGAATGGCGATCCATAAATATATGAGCCCTTCCTGTCTTCATAATGAATATATTTATGTGATAAAAGATCATATCTGTAGTTTTTTTTAAATTTTTCTTTTTGACTCGGTAATGGGTTCACTACATAATTATTTTGTTTCTCGTAATGAATTAATTGGTCTTTTTCTTTTTCATATGAATCTTTTTTTGAGTCTTTATTTTGAATCATATGACGTTGATTGACTCTATTTCGCCATTTTTGCGGTACTAATTTAGACCATCTAGTCTGAGATAAATTGTATTGATAATGACCCCTTAACCAATTTTTCCATTCATTCATTCCAGAATTCGGAAGTTTCTTAGACCTTGATTTGGCATCCAATATTCCTCGTGTCCCAAAATGGTCCTTTATTCTATCCTTAAGAAAAAGATATGCTCCGCGATATTGAAGTACAGATCTCAAGTAATACTTATTAATAACTTGGATTTGTGATAAATTGTAAAATACATATGCTTGGGACAAGGAAGATAAGTCACAAGAAATCTGTGATTTCTTATTACTAATATTAGAAAGAGACTTTTTTATAGTCGAAATAAAGTGAATTGCATTTTGATTTGTTTCATCAATTCCTTCTTTATTTCTTTCATCATTGTAAATGTCTTTGTCGATCATTTTTTTTTTTGATTCAAATTCAAGGAAAAGTTGTGCATTTATTCTGGGAATATTAATGTTACATAGAAAGATATCCATATAGATTCTTTCAATGAAAGATTTCATAAAATAGTGCCATTTACGTATTAATCGGGCACCTCCTCTTTTTGATATCTGCCAAATATGTTTCTGTGATTCCGATCTTTTATCATCACAACCTGTCTCGTTAGGACTAATCTTTCTATTTGGAGTTAGAAAGATTTTTCTCTTGTCTTTTGTAATCCTTTCTATTTTATTTCGGATTGTGGTTGTCCTATCAGCCAGATCCTTCATTTTTTTTTCTGTCAGTGAATAATTTGTCCAATCCACAGATCTAATTCGAATGATCGATTCATGGTTAATCTTATTACTAATTATAGAATCTTTTCTATTTTCATTCGGTTCATATACTTTCCTCAATCCAAATAAGAAAATTGGATTTACTTTTGCAAACTCTTTTATTATTCTTTTTATAAATAGAACTGTTTTGAGAATCCATCTTGTTTTTTCTTTTAAGACCCTTAGAAACCATTTTTTTCTTTCTCCTAAAGCTCTTAGAATTAGAAAACATTTTTTTTTCACTTTTCTAATTTTTTTTTCGAGTTCTTTCCAAATGGGGTCAAAAAAGGAAGGTCGTTTTCGGGGAGAACCAAAAGGTAGTTCAGTTTCCATCCCCCAGACTGTTAAAAAACAAAAATTTTCTTTTTTTCCTTTCTTTTTCATTCGATCTCTATGATGGAATCGTAGCTTAGATCTGTGCCAAGGTTTCAGACAGAAAGGAAATAGGATCTTTATTTGAATACCGTCTGTTAGCCAGTCTTTCGGAAATTCTGTTTCTGATAATTGAACACCATTATAGGTGCATTTAACATGCATTTCTCTATTCCACTCCTTCCAATCCTCGTACCACTCGGGGAATTGAAATAATAACATACGGCCGAGATTTTTAGCTATTATCAATGAAGGCAATACGATGTATTTTCTAAGAATCGATTGTGTTACTAACATAGAACCTCTTATTGCTTGAGCAAATAGAATAGTATCCCAATTTTCTGCTATTGCTATCCGTTCATTCTCTTCCTTTTTCTCCTCCTTTGTTTTTTCCCTTTCTTTTGCCTCTTTTTCCTCAGAATCCGAAGTTTTTAATTCCGGACCTTTCCCCACCCAATTCCTAAAAATTAGGTTCATCATTCCGGAGATATCAAAAGAAAAAAAAAACGTTTTGTCTATTCTGTCCAAAAAAAGTGGGGAATGCACGTTTGCTTGAAACATTTCCCAAGTAACTGTTTTACGTCTTTGAGCGCGCATGGATCCTTTGATTAGATCCCTACGAAAATCCGATTGTTGCGAGTAACGTATCAACGCCACCTCTTCTGCTTGATCACTCTTAGTACTGGTACTAGTATAAGTATTGGTATTCTGATCATTATTGGTATTCTGATCATTATCAGTATAAATTACCACACGTTTGGCTTTTCTTGAACGAATCCCATGATCCTCTGTCGATTCTTCCTCATTTTCTTCCTCCTGTTCT